CGATACAAGACGACACAAGAAAAGGGATTTTCCACCCTTTTCTTGTGTCGAATAGAAGATTAGGAAGACTAGTAATCCCTCCTAAAAGTATTTGTTCCTTTCATTTTTCCCATCCTTCCCTTGTATTCTCTTCCTTTATATTTGTATGCCTATAGTCTATTACTAGGAATGGAATACACGTAATGAATTCCAGACATCCCACAAACAAAACAAAAACAGTATAAACAAAAAGGTTTACAGAATTTTTTGATCATACAATACATAAGTATCGATCGACAATAATTTGTTGCTTTTTACCAACTTGATGTTAAGGAATTTCTGGACCTAGAAATTCATTTCATACAATTGAACCTTTTCAAACTGTTTCTTTTTAAGAACCAAAAAAACTTGTGCCAAAATAACAGATGCCAAGAAGAACAAAAGGCCTTGGACACGTAATGGATCTTGAAGCACTATTTCTGCATCTCCCTGACCAAACCCTCCTACATTGGGATTGCTTGTTAATGGTTGATCAAGCTTGATGGATTCACCCTCTGAAACAAGAAGTTCTGGTCCTGGAGGTACAATATCAACCACTTGATGTCCATCCGATGCATCAACTATGGTTATTTCATATCCTCCTTTTTCTTTACGTACTATTCTGCTTACTATACCTGCTGATGTAGCATTATAGACTGTATTGTTACTCTTGCTCCCATCAGGATAAATCTGACCCCTTCCTCTGTTCCCACCTACATATATGGGATATTTTAAGAAGTGAACGTCTTTCCTCGTAGCAGGGTCGGGGGAAAGAATGGGAAAGGCGATTTCACTATATTTCTGACCGGGAACAGGCCCTATCACAAGAATATTTCTTTTATTGGGACGATAACTCTGAAAAGACAGATTTCCCATCTTTTCTCTCACCTCGGGAGAAATACGATCGGGGGGGGCTAATTCGAATCCCTCGGGTAAAATAAGAACAGCCCCCACATTCAAAGCCCCCTTTTTACCATTAGCAAGAACTTGTTTCAGTTGTATATCATAAGGGATTCGAACAACTGCTTCAAATACAGTATCAGGAAGCACGGCTTGCGGAACTTCAATATCCACGGGCTTATTAGCTAAATGGCAATTGGCACATACAATTCGTCCAGTTGCTTCTCGTGGGTTTTCATAACCCTGCTGCGCAAAAATGGGATATGCATTTGAAATAGATGCCCGAGTTATTACATATATCATGATCGATACAGAAATCGATTGAGTCATCTGTTCCTTTACCCAAGAAAAAGTATTTCTATTTTGCATGTCCAATCATTGATCCCGGAATTTCTACAATAAATTAGATAGGTAGCTAGTATAGTTCCCTATACACGAGTCTGTCATTGTACTGGGATAATTGTACTGGAATATAGGACGAATACCTTGAAGAGCTAGAAGTATAAAGAATTAAGTAAGATTGAAAATGCTTTCTTTATATACGAAGAAAGATTCTGATTTGATTGATATCAGGAGATCAAATGAGTTCTTCATTCATTCATTGAATGATAAATAACTACAAGTGAAGGAGATACACGATTTAAATAATAGAAGATCCAATATTTCACAATTGTATCTAGAATAACTGGAAAAGTGGAAACAAGACTAGATATAATTTGATCGTTATGAACCAATCCAAAATCGTTGTAGACCGAACCAATCATTAGTTCCCAACCATGGGTCGAATGAAATCCGATCCATAAATCAGTAACTAAAAGAATAAAAAAAGCTTTTATTGTGTCACTTAAGTTATAGAGGAATTCCTGAATCCAAGAATTAAGAATGACAAGTTCTTCATTACCCAGAATAAAATAACCACTTAGAATAGCGAAACAAATTATATTTGTCGAGAAATCAAAAATGATATGGAGATGATATTCATTGTGTGTTTTGACCAATTGTATCGTTTCCTTGTGTATTCCTATACGAAGTTTTTGTATATGCGTCTCCGGGTACTCCTTTATCATTTCATCCAAGAGGAATAGTTCTTCCAATTCTATGAATCTTTCTAGAACGTTTTTCTCTTGAATATCATTCAAAAAAGTTTCGGATTTCCCGGTATTCCACCAATTAGTAACCCAAGGTTCCAGACATTTATTAAATGAGAGAGAGACCCACCAGGGCAAAAATATTATAGATGAAATATATGGGAGGTAACCCAGGCTTTCTTTTTTTTTTTCATTTTTATCCTAAAAGGACCCTTATTCTATTTCTATATTCCTTTCCTTCTAGATCCGAGATCTAAATTATTACACAAAAATAGGAAATAGATCCATGGGTTCAATACCTTTTTATAGAATAGAACTCGTACTTCAGAGAAATATCAGATAGAGTCGACGGTTGTATTAAAAAGGAAATTAGCAAGTTTTTTTTTTTTCAATTTTTTCTTCAGTTCATTTCAAAATACTTCAATTGGTACGCGCAAGAAATAGGCCAATTCGGCAGCTTTTTGTTCAATTTCTCGTGGAGTAAAATACTCATCAGTACGAGTCAAGGGAATGGCTCCTTGGCCTCTGATTTCCATATAAAGGACACGACGAGGATAAAGACCCTCTTTAACCTCCATTCTGATTGATTGTATATCTCTCATAAGTAAGCGAAGGAAGATGCGACGATTTATTCCAGGAAATCCCCAACGAAAAATACACACTATTCCTTCTTTTCTATCGAATCTGTCATAACCACTACCTACATTCCATGAAATTGTGCACCACAAATAGGAGCTAATGAATAGACCTGCGATCCCATAGAAAGACATCACGATCCCTTGTGGAAAAAAAATAATTTGCTGAGATGGAAATACGGATATCAGATTCCTACCAAGATAACTGGAAGTTCCAACCACTAAGAATCCTAGTGAACCTAAAAAAAGGATACAGGCCCAGAAAAAATTACTTGTTTTTCGAGACCCCATTATAAGTTCTATCCATATATGTTCTGATCGCCAATTCATACTCTACTAGATCCAGTTGCATTCGATTGGAATTGAGAGAATAACCCAAATGCATTTTACTTTCTTGATCCCGAAGTAACTTTCATTAACTAGCACTATTCTGATGTAAACCGTTAGAAGTAATTTGTTAGATACATTGACTTTCCATTTAAATAAAATATTCGCCGATCTATTTTTAATTTAACCAGCTATACCTGCATATACATGCATTTATGCGGATATCATGTATCCGCATGCATAATAGTTCTTTCATTTGTGTTCGTAAAGAATTACATATCGTACCATATTACACTAAATAAATATCTGTATTATGATCCAGTGTTGAAATAAATTGATGAGATTTGGTCCCATCGGATCTAGACAATCTTATTTTTTTGGACATGAAGAGATAAAGAAGCCATTGCAATTGCCGGAAATACTAGGCCCACTAAAGGCACAAAAATAGAGGGTAAGTTGAGATCTGTCATAGAATGGGTGCCTCGATTTAATATTTCTATCTATTAGAAAGAGAAAGATATCTTATGATATGATATGATAAGTATATCTATCCTAAGTATATATCATAAACTGTATTATATTTATAATATTATTTATTATATATAAAAATATTATTTAATAATTATATTTATATTATATATAATAATTATATTATAATTATTTATTAATAATTTATTAAATTTAATAGAAAATATTAATATTTAGAAATTAATATTTATAAGTAGTTAATAAGTGCAAGGAATGTAGAACTAAATAAAATAAGTGTACCTATTCATCTTTCTACACGAATATGTATGATAATTCGCTTTATTAATAAATTTTATTATTCTTTTCCCATCCTTATTTCTTTCTATCTTTCTAATCTAATAAGGAGTTTATTATGAAAATAAAAGATTTTATTAGGAGTTTGCGACTCTAACTAATTCGATCCATCCAACAAACGGGGATTCATAGTAAAAAATGGGGGTTATCGATAGATATAGAAATAACTTCTATTCTCTATTTTATATTTATTTCTTTTTATTTTGATTTCGATATTTTTTTTTATTGTCTATATTAATACGTAAGAAGGCCAGATAATTTTTTTTTTATTTTCCCTAATTCCTCGGAGGGAGAAATTCACTTTTTTATCCTGTTGATAGAAGGTTCGTGATTACTAATCATGAATAGAGGTAGAATAAAAAAATAGATCTGGAGGAAAAACTAAAAAGTAATTACCCGAAACTTCTAACTCTTATTACAAGTAGAACTTATGTCATCAAAGAAAACACCATTCTTTTTAGTTTTTTTTTGATTACGATGAACTAAAACTAAATACTTGTTCGCTACAAATAACTGAATTTAGTACTATACTTTATTAATTTTTTGAATTTTGATTCAAGGGAAAGAAACCGTGGAGCTGAAATAACTCACTCAGAACAACTTTTAAAGGATTACGTGGTACAATTGGGTCAAATAAGCCTTTATGGAATAAATACTCAGCCGCTTGTGAACCATCGGGTACTGTCTTATTCAATGTTTGTTCAATTACTCTTTTGCCCGCAAATGCAATGTAGGCATTAGGTTCAGCAACAATGACATCTCCCAACATACCAAAACTGGCTGTTACTCCACCGGTTGTAGGAGATGTAAGGATTGATACATAGAATAATTTTTTATTTGATTGATAATTATATGAAGCGGAAGATATTTTAGCCATTTGCATCAAACTCAAACTTCCTTCTTGCATGCGCGCTCCTCCAGAAGCACACACAATAATGACAGGTAGAGATCGATTAGTAGCATACTCGATCAAACGGGTGATTTTCTCGCCTACTACAGATCCCATACTACCTCCCATGAACTTAAAATCCATAACTCCAATTGCTATGGGAATACCATTTAGTTGACCTATGCCTGTTTGAACAGCTTCAGTTAAACCTGTCTTTCTTTGATAAGAATCGATACGATCTCTATAGGGTTCCCCCTCTGAATGAAATTCAATGGGGTCCATAGAGACCATATCTTCATCCATAGGATCCCAAGTCCCCGG